AAGAAAGACAGGATTAACCGAGGCTGTTCAAACAGGCATAGGGCAATTAAACGGTATTACCGTAGCAATTGGGGTTATGGATTTTCAGTTTATGGGGGGTAGTATGGGATCCGTAGTCGGTGAGAAAATTACCCGTTTGATTGAATACGCTACTAAAGAATTTCTACCTCTTATTATAGTGTGTGCTTCCGGAGGAGCACGCATGCAAGAAGGAAGTTTGAGCTTGATGCAAATGGCTAAAATATCTTCTGCTTTATATGATTATCAATCAAATAAAAAGTTATTCTATGTACCAATCCTTACATCTCCTACTACTGGTGGGGTGACAGCTAGTTTTGGTATGTTGGGGGATATTATTATTGCCGAACCCAATGCCTACATTGCCTTTGCGGGTAAAAGAGTAATTGAACAAACATTGAATAAAACAGTACCCGAAGGTTCACAAGCGGCTGAGTATTTATTCCAGAAGGGCTTATTCGATCTAATCGTACCACGTAATCCTTTAAAAAGCGTTCTGAGTGAGTTATTTGAACTCCACACTTTCTTTCCTTTGAATCAAAATTAGAACATTAAGTTCAATTATTTTGAGCAAACAAGTAATTAGTATATCGGAATCCAAGTCAAAATTAGACGAATGGGGTTTTCTTTGTTGACATAAGATCTAATTGTATCAAAGAAGCAAAAGTCACAGAAAATAGAAAATCCGCCCCTTTTTCTATATTCCTGATTATTGATTATTGATCAAGGTCTCTATCAACAAGATAAAAGAGGAAATTCTTATTTTCGTGAATTAGGCAAATAAAAAAATATCTTCTTCTCGTCATATATAATTAAAATATAGAAAATATAGAATTTTTTATCTTTCTATTACGATAATCCTATTTTGACTAAGAATCCCTGCTGGATGGGATTCTAACAAACCCTTCAATATTCAATATAAATAGAATCTAAATAAATAGAATCTAATTCATTTTTAAGAGAGTTTTTGCTTAGTAAATGAAATTCGAAGACAAGAGCAAAAAAATGAAGAAAAAAATATCTCATCCATATCCTTTCAAATCTTTCATATAGAAAGATGAAAAACTACATTCTATAACTCACTTAGCTAGATACTTATATCTATATTTATTAATATTAGATTAGATAGATTAGATAATAAGTAATAATAATTCCAATTTAATAATAATTCCAATTTAGAATTTTCAAATTCTAATAAGATATCTTTATATCTTCTTTATATTATAAAATAAAATTTTATAAAATAATAAGATATTTTTATTTATTTAGAATTATCAATATCAAATTATAATAAGATATCTTTATACTTTATATATAATAAGATATCTTTATATTATAAAATATAAAATCTAAATAATAATAACAGGTACAAATAGTAAATCGAGGTACCCATTCTATGACAAATCTTACCTTTCCCTCTGTTTTGGTCCCTTTAGTAGGCCTAGTATTTCCGGCAATCGCAATAGCTTCTTTATTTCTTCATATTCAAAAAAACAAAATTGTTTAGAGGCGAGGGCACAAAATCTCATCTATTTTGTTTTTTCAAAACTAACGCTTGTATCATAACACGGATATCCATTTAGCAAAATTTTGTATATTTGGTATATTGGTATATTTGGTATAAGCGGCTTCCGCCGAAAATCTCCCAAAAATGCTATATTCTAGCTATTTTCAAATAGACCCAACTCGGCGGATGGCTGAACTGTAAAGTTGGTCTATCTATATACATGTGGCTATCTTTAGTGAGATCATACGAAGGGTATGTTATTAGTTTAGATCTAACCAATTTAATGAATTACTCCTAAAGGTTCACATCAACCTAGTGCTAGTTGATGCGAGTTACTTCGGAAACAAACGGACTAAAGTCAAATTCATTTGGGGTATTCTCTCAATTCCAAAAAAAGCAACTGGATCAAGTATGAGTTGTCGATCAGAACATATATGGATAGAACCTATAACGGGGGCTCGAAAAACAAGTAATTTCTGCTGGGCTGTTATCCTTTTTTTAGGTTCATTAGGATTCTTGTTGGTTGGAACCTCGAGTTATCTTGGTAGAAATTTGATATCTTTATTTCCGTCTCAGGAAATAGTTTTTTTTCCACAAGGAATTGTGATGTCTTTCTATGGGATCGCGGGTCTTTTTATTAGCTCCTATTTGTGGTGCACAATTTCGTGGAATGTAGGTAGTGGTTATGATCGATTTGATAGAAAAGATGGAATAGTGTGTATCTTTCGTTGGGGATTTCCTGGAAAAAATCGTCGGGTCTTCCTCCGATTTCTTATAAAAGATATTCAGTCCGTCAGAATAGAAGTTAAAGAGGGTATTTTTGCTCGTCGTGTCCTTTATATGGATATCAGAGGCCAGGGAGCCATTCCATTGACTCGTACTGATGAGAATTTTACTCCACGGGAAATGGAACAAAAAGCTGCTGAATTGGCCTATTTCTTGCGTGTACCAATTGAAGTTTTTTAATAAATGAAGCCGAGAAATGAATGCTTTCTCAGCAGGAGAGCAAAAAACGCAAGAATCCTCTTTTTCTATACCATAACTTATAACTTAATTGAGGTTTCTTCAAAACATTCATTCGAGTCAAAGCAGACATATATGGAATAAGTATAAAAAAACTCTTTTGGGGATCTTTTATATGTATCGAAATATACACAACCCAATTCAAAAAGAAACAAATCCAATATCTCATAATCAACCATTTTGAAATAAGGAAATTCCCTCCCTTTTTGATTGTTGTAATTGAGACTTCAGATAGATCATATCTTGTAATTTTTTGAAGCTTCTTTTTATATTTTTTGTGCTCCTTAATGACCAAAAAATTGGATCTCTTATAATAAGAATAAAAAATAACTAGCAAATTTCTGTCGTTTTTTGCCACTCAATTTTCACAATTACATAGAGTCGACGAATTAGATGGGTTCATTAACAATTCACAGACGAAAAAATGGAAAAAAAGAAAGCATTCACTCCTCTTTTATATCTTGCATCTATAGTATTTTTGCCCTGGTGGATTTCTCTCTCATTTCAAAAAAGTATGGAATCTTGGGTTACTTATTGGTGGAATACTAGGCAATCCGAAATTTTTTTGAATGATATTGAAGAAAAGAGTATTCTAGAAAAATTCAGAGAATTGGAGGAACTCCTCTTCTTAGAGGAAATGATCAAGGAATACTCGGAGACACATCTACAAAACCTTCGTATAGGAATTCACAAAGAAACAATCCAATTAATCAAGATACACAACGAGGGTCGTATTCATACAATTTTGCACTTCTCGACAAATATAATCTGTTTCATTATTCTAAGCGTTTATTCTATTTTGGGTAATAAAGAACTTGTTATTCTTAACTCTTGGGTTCAGGAATTCCTATATAACTTAAGTGACACAATAAAAGCTTTTTCTCTTCTTTTATTAACTGATTTATGTATCGGATTTCATTCGCCCCATGGTTGGGAACTGCTGATTGGCTTTGTCTACAAGGATTTTGGATTTGTTCATAATGAGCAAATTATATCTGGCCTTGTTTCCACTTTTCCAGTCATTCTAGATACAATTTTAAAATATTGGATTTTCCGTTATTTAAATCGCGTATCTCCGTCACTTGTAGTGATTTATCATTCAATGAATGACTGAAAAATTATCTACCTAATCCAATTAGAATGTTTCTTACTTTGCAGTTGTACATAAGCAAAGCATTGAAAATCGCTTTAGATTTCTACCCATCCCGGGGATTCATCCTATATTCCTATATATTAATCCAGTCAATTTATTCCAGTAAATAACAGAATCGTGGATAGGAAACTCCATTAGTAACCTACCCCAATTTATTGTAGAAATTTTCGGGATCAATGGTTGGACCATGCAAACTAGAAATACTTTTTCTTGGATAAAGGAACAGATTACTCGATCTATTTCCATATCGCTAATGATATATATAATAACTCGTACATCCATTTCAAATGCATATCCCATTTTTGCACAGCAGGGTTATGAAAATCCACGAGAAGCGACTGGACGTATTGTATGCGCCAATTGCCATTTAGCTAATAAACCAGTGGATATTGAGGTACCGCAAACGGTACTTCCCGATACTGTATTTGAAGCAGTTGTTCGAATTCCTTATGATATGCAAGTGAAACAAGTTCTTGCTAGTGGTAAAAAAGGGGGTTTGAATGTGGGGGCGGTTCTTATTTTACCAGAGGGTTTTGAATTAGCGCCCCCCGATCGTATTTCCCCCGAGATAAAAGAAAAGATGGGCAATCTGTCTTTTCAGAGCTATCGCCCCAACCAAAAAAATATTCTTGTCATAGGCCCTGTTCCTGGTCAGAAATATAGTGAAATCACCTTTCCTATTCTTTCCCCCGACCCCGCTACTAAGAAAGACATTCACTTCTTAAAATATCCTATATACGTAGGCGGAAACAGAGGAAGGGGCCAAATTTATCCTGACGGGAGCAAGAGTAACAATACAGTTTATAATGCTACAGCATCAGGTATAGTAAGCAAAATCCTACGAAAAGAAAAGGGGGGATACGAAATAACCATAGCGGAGGATGGACGTCAAGTGGTTGATATTATCCCTCCGGGGCCAGAAATTCTTGTTTCAGAAGGTGAATCTATCAAATTGGATCAACCATTGACAAGTAATCCTAATGTGGGCGGATTTGGTCAGGGAGATGCAGAAATAGTACTTCAAGATCCATTACGTGTACAAGGCCTTTTGTTCTTCTTCGCATCTGTTATTTTGGCACAAGTATTTTTGGTTCTTAAAAAGAAACAGTTCGAGAAGGTTCAATTGTCCGAAATGAATTTCTAGACTCGCGGATTAATCGACATCAAGTTTGTAAAAAGAACCAAATTATTTTTAGTAATTATGATTATCTATAACTATGATAAAAAATGAAATTCTAAAAAGCCTTTCATTTATACTCTTTTTCTACGAGATACCGGGAATTCCTTGTACCACATTCC